ACTATTCACTCGATTTTAGTTTTTTGGGTCATAATCATTATGTAGGAGAGATGGCCGAGTGGTTGAAGGCGTAGCATTGGAACTGCTATGTAGGCTTTTGCTTACCGAGGGTTCGAATCCCTCTCTTTCCGTACCTTCACCTAATTCATCGATCTTACTAACCACAATAGATCAAATAGCAATGGATACGACTATTCCAACAGTTAGACCTTTCTTTGATATGGATTCTCTATTCCTAATGGCTGTGGTACAGAAAATACTGTGTAAAGAAAAGAGTAGAGTAGACAAGGAATGAAAATCTCCCTCTCGGTCTATGATACCTAAATGGAAGAAAAATCCGGATCAAACCCTTATTTATCTTAACCTTAGGTTAATTTACTTCGCCGAAAGGGAGTAAAATGGGTCGAACCCTTATTCTTATTAGTGTTGATTTTATTTTTGTTAGGTTTAAGTCTGACGAGAATAATATTCTACAACTAGCAATTCATTTATTTTCAAACCGACCCATTTACTATCTATTATTTGATTGACTAATCCTTTATATTGGAATGGTTGAAGAGTCAAATGGTTTGGCAATTCCTCATGGGGGGATGAATCGAGAGAATTTTGAATTAGAACTTTAGATTTTTGTTCATCCCTCGCCGCAATAGTATCTCGGGGTTTGCAGCGATAACTTGGTATATCTACTATACGACCATTGACTAAAATATGTCTATGGTTAACTAATTGGCGAGCTCCCGGAATAGTCGGAGCCATACCCAACCGAAAAATAATGTTATCAAGGCGCATTTCAAGTAATTGTAGTAAAACCTGACCTGTTGACCCTTTTGCCTTTCCGGCGATACGAACGTATTTAAGTAATTGTCGTTCTGTAAGACCATAATGAAAACGCAATTTTTGTTTTTCTTCTAGGCGAATTCGATATTGGGATTTTTTCCCGGAACGCGATTGGTTTCTAAGATCACTTCCAGCTCTGGGCCTTTTATTAGTTAGCCCTGGTAAAGCCCCCAGGCGGCGTATTTTTTTGAAACGAGGACCTCGGTAACGCGACATAAAGACTCCTTCTTCTTATTTATATTTAATTATTAATTCTTATTGATGAAATTTCATTCTACAGAATAAACCTAAACTAAAAATGAACTAAATTCTAAATAAAGCGAAATTTACTGAAGTATTATTCTATTAAAGAATAATGAGATGAGTTGGATAAATATCCAGATCTTTATATTCTATATATAGAAAAAGAAAAGGATTCTTTTCGTTAGATAGTTGGAAATTCCTATCACATAATAAATCAAGGGCGTTTGTCAAAAGAGGAAGACATTTTTTTTTTTCAATATTCTTTGATTTCAAAGATGCATTATCAATCATGTAAAACATAGAATAAAATAAATAGAGAAAAGCCGACTATCGGAATCGAACCGATGACCATCGCATTACAAATGCGATGCTCTAACCTCTGAGCTAAGCAGGCTCACATAACATAAATTCGACATGTATAAGAATTCAATAAACTCTTAGAATCTTTGCTATTCACTATTATACTATTTTAATTCTTAGCTATTCATATTCGCTATTCATAATGAATATTAATATATTAAAGAATAGAATATATAATTTCAAATAACTGTTAAATATTATAGAAGATAACGATTAATCTAGCGATATAGAATTTCCATTTTTCTTTTTTATCACAATTAAATATTCTTTTTTTTAATATGATTTTTGAATTCAAAAATCATATTAAAAAAAAAAAAAGAATCGACCGTTCAAGTATTCGAAATTTCATGGGTAAATGAGTGGAAGAGAGACAGATGTATAGCGTATGTATCCACCTATATTGAATTGCCGATACAGAAATGATAAAATCGTTTTTGATTGGACCGAATATAAGCCTCCTATAGATATAGAAGATGAAAGAAGATAGACAAGAAATCAAAGACAAAGAGGAGAAAACACTTTTTCGAGACAGGAATCGGCATCTATCTAATGAATTCAACGGTTCCGGTATAAATGAAAGAAAAAGGGGAACGAGATCACAATGAGATTTTCATCTCAAAAAGGGGGATATGGCGAAATCGGTAGACGCTACGGACTTAATTGGATTGAGCCTTGGTATGGAAACTTACTAAGTGATAACTTTCAAATTCAGAGAAACCCTGGAATTAATAAAAATGGGCAATCCTGAGCCAAATCACGTTTTCCGAAAACAAACAAAGGTTCAGAAAGCGAAAATCAAAAAGGATAGGTGCAGAGACTCGATGGAAGCTGTTCTAACGAATGGAGTTGATTGTCTTACGTTAGTAGAGGAATCCTTCTATCGAAACTTCAGAAAAGATGAAGGATCTGTATACATAATAGAGAAGAATTGTTGTCAATTGATTCCATATTGAAGAAAGAATCGAATATTCATTGATCAAACCATTCACTCCATAATCTGATAGATCTTTTGAAGAACTGATTAATCGGACGAGAATAAAGATAGAGTCCCGTTCTACAT